ATCCTATTGCCAAAGCATTTCCCAGGATAACGAAAAAATGATTTTTTTGCAACCTAGCTTCTTTCTATTTAGATTCTGAATGGCAAAGTGCCCATATACTTTAATCGAAAATGAAAAAATCTAATATAGAATCTAAATAGCTAAATAGAATATAGAAATCTATATTTACTTTCTTTTATCTTTTATTTTCTTTTTTTATTAAGTTATTAAGAATTATGAATGATTTGAATTTTAGACTTCATAAGATTCATCGAAATAGCTTTATTAGTTCTATGCTATATGGTATCTGTAGTATTTATCCTTATGAGATACCGTAGAAAATGTACAAAATCAAATGATTTTAGAAATTTAGAAAGAAGGGGGATATAATAAAATTCTTGATTAGATCTTCTCATAGGAACGATTTATTGAATTTGATTGCTGGATCCACAAAAAAAAAAGAGAATGGTCTTATTCAAAACGCCTCGTTATTTTTAACCAATTATGTGCTTCAATATAATTCCCTGGAGTAAGCGCTATAGCTTGTTTCCAATACTCAGCAGCTTGATCGAACCAAGCCTCCGCAATTTCCGAATCGCCTTGTATAATGGCCTGTTCTCCCCGGTCGGAATAGGTTAGTAAATTCCCTCCCTTAGAACCGTACTTGAGAGTTTCCTACCTCATACGGCTCAGCAATCGATTCTTTTTGCGTCCCATCTTCTCTTAATCTATCCTATGCTAACTATTCTATTTTTTCTTGGGTTAACCAGAAGATGTTTATTGCATAAGTTTCCAAATCTAATTTGGATCAATGATTAGTTTTCTCTTTTCTCCCACCTTCAGAAGAATGAAGCATAGATATCCCCCGATATCGTTATAATTTTCTGAAAGGTAACTATCTCGGTTTCGTATTTCATATATGGTATATGAGATTTCTATTTATATAGAATATTTATAGAATATTTGAAAAAGACTTTCCTCCGTTAAGAAAAAAGAACTTACTATCTTTGGGATCTGATGCTACACCGCTGCTCAATACTTTAGTAGATCGACTCTATTACATAAGTTGATTTCTCACTTTTCATATCATGACATAAGTAAGCAGTTCTGAACTGTATTTAACAAATAATAGCTTACTAATGGATCTTTACGGTGCTTTCTCTATCAATTCGACTCTTTATCCATAGAGTATAGTATATAGGCCATACCTATTTCTTCCGATTTTTTTGGTTCTCGCGAAGTCTTTTTCCTTGCTACAGCTGATAAAAATCGTTACTTTGGACGATTCCTATGTAGAAAGCCTATCTTTTTTCTAGTATTTACTAGACGATTAAATCTTTTTTTCTTTCTATAGTGAAGATAGTCGCACGTAATGACAGATCACGGCCATATTATTAAAAGCTTGTGGTAAAAATGGATTTCGTTCTAGTGCCCGGAAATAATATTCCAAAGCTTTTGTATGCTCTCCGTTGCTTGTGTGTATAAGACCTATGTTATAGAGTATATAACTTCGATCATAGGGATCAATTTCTGGTCGCGTAGCTTCATAATAATTCTGTAAAGCTTCTGCATAATTTCCTTCGGATTGAGCCGACATCCGTTACGGTCGTTCATTCTAGTAAAAGAATCTCCGTTCCAGAACCGTACGTGAGATTTTCATCTCATACGGCTCCTCCCTTCTGTGCATAGTACTAAGAGGAATAATTCATGTAATCAAAATTTCACTATTCTCATTATGAACTGACAGGAGCTGGTATTTTTACAAGAAATTTCTAGCCAGCCTTCCCACAAGAGGTTTTTTATTAACACCAATCCTATTAGTGCTAGATAAAAATGGTAACTCCAAAGATTCCTTTGTACTCAACGCTTACGATTTCCAGGAATTAGTCACTTCAACGGTCTTTGATGGTTATACGGGTACCAAAAGTACGAATGAGATGGATCTTTGTTTTCCTAACCATTCTTTTTAGTCCCGATACCAATAAGGAAAAGGGTTATTTATAACAAAGTTTTTGTGTTGTTGATTCCTAGGTGTAGTGCTTTTTCCCCGATGCCACCTATTGGTACTAAATGAAGTAGTATTGACCTACAATACAGAACCTATAGATGTAACCTTTCGCTCAATACTAAAATCTAGAATTGAAGCATCTAAGGCTGCATCAATCGAGGATACACGACAGAAGGAATTGATCTATCTCTAAACTTCACCTTCACCAAGCGTAGGTTTCTTTTACTAATTTGTTTTTTTTTCTATTCCTAACTACGTTCTTTTTCTCGTAAAACTGAGGGGTAAAAAAAACAAGAAAAAATCAAATCGCACCATCTCTGTAATAGGTAAATGCCTTTTTTTCTCCGGAAGTTGTCGGAATTATTCGTAATAAGATATTGGCTACAATCGAAGAGGTCTTATCAATAAAATTTCCATTTATTCGAGATCTAGGCATAATTAGCAATTCATTCTATAATTCTTCTCATCCCCCTTCGGGGAAAACGATCCCACAAAAAAAGGAATTGTACAGTACAAAATAACATAAAAACAGACTAATTGGAAAAAAGGCGGTGTCCCCCTTTTGGACAAAGATGAAATGAAATATTTGAATCAGATTAGATTTCATTCCAGTTTCGTAGTATACCAATGACTATTACTATTTCATCTAAGTTGAATAACCAAGTTTCCTATGGATTTTGATAACTCGAGAAGTTTTGATTTGGTTATGATCCAAAAAAGAATGGAATAATCATTCCATGATAAAATCAAATTCAAATAAACATCCTTTTTGTTTGCATAACGTGTATGTGACACACCATACAATTGAAATAGAAAGATTCATCGGATGATTCATGAATTCCATGGGTTAGCTGATGAAAGAAGTTGTTGTTGATAAATATGAGATTGGAAAAGAAATTTCTTATTATAGAACCATCGGGCGGTTATACATGTACTACAATTAAGATGAAGGACTCGCTATTCATTCGGGTTTTGGTCAAGACTAACATTCTGTAGGAGAGATGGCCGAGTGGTTCAAGGCGTAGCATTGGAACTGCTATGTAGACTTTTGTTTACCGAGGGTTCGAATCCCTCTCTCTCCGTTTCTTTTCATTCATCAACGTTACCGACTACAATGTATCAAATCAAATAAAAATTGATATCATTATTCTAACGGTAAGACTCTTATTTACATTTACTTATTTAATAGAGATTCTCTAGCCCTAATCCATCCCTGTGATAGGTAAAATACAAATAGGAATATCGTATTGATATTGAAAAAAAGAAAAAGAATCCTATTGCCGATCCTTTTTTGATACGTGAATGAGACAGGGCACAGGGTACTCTATTTACTTCAGCGAAAGGAGTCAAGATTGATATGAACCTTGCTTTTTTATTTTCGTTAGAATCAAGTCTGACGGGAATAATATTCTACGACCAACAACTCATTTATTTTCAGACCGATCCATTTACTATCTATTATTTGATTTACAAATCCTTTATATTGTAAGGAGTCAATAGTCAAATGGTTTGGCAATTCCCCGTGGGGGGATGAAACAAGATAATTTTGAATCAGAGCTTTCGATCTTTCTTTATCCTTCGTAGTAATAATATCTCGGGGTTTGCAACGATAACTTGGTATATCCACTATACGACCATTAACTAAAATGTGTCTATGGTTAACTAATTGTCTGGCTCCAGGAATGGTCGAAGCCATACCTAATCGAAAAAGGATGTTATCCAAACGCATCTCGAGTAGTTGTAGTAAAACCTGGCCTGTTGACCCTTTGGCTTTTCCAGCAATATGCACATATTTAAGTAATTGTTGCTCTGTCAGACCATAATGAAAACGCAATTTCTGTTTCTCTTCTAAACGAATACGATATTGTGATCTTTTTCCAGAGCGCAATTGGGTTTGAAGATCACTTCTGGATCTGGGTCTTTTACTAGTTAGTCCCGGTAAAGCCCCCAGCCGGCGTATTTTTTTGAAACGAGGTCCTCGGTAACGAGACATATAAAGGCTCCTTTTTGATTCACTTTTCTTTGACAAAAAGATATAAATTCAGACTGAACTAAAGGATTAGCAAAGCAAAACGAAATTTACTAAAGTCCTACAAAACAGAATCAAATAAATCTTATCAATATTCGGATTTTTTGTATATATAGGAAATTTAGGAAATTCAAGCGAAGGTTACGTTTTCCAATTTTTTCTGTAGAGATCTAATTGTTCTAGTCAACTTTTTTATTCATAGCTATAGCTGCAAGTTACCATGACATAATAGATTGGTGACCCGACATTTAGAGAAAGCGAGAGTAGAGATTTTCAATCATGGAAATAAAAAAATCGATAAAGAAAAAGAGCCGGCTATCGGAATCGAACCGATGACCATCGCATTACAAATGCGATGCTCTAACCTCTGAGCTAAGCGGGCGGATATAAGAGCAATAGTGTATAGGAATACAGGAAACTATCGGATCTTAGTTATTACCTAGTGATTATTCTTATTATTTCATTTATTGATTATTTCAATTTCTTCTATTTCTTAGTTATTAGTTATATATTTTCTATTCTATTTAGAAAAATTCTATTTCTAAAATAGAAAAGAAAACTATTTAGATCTAGATAAATTAGATATCTAAATAGAAATTCAATTCCATATTCATATAATCCATATTCATATTATTCATATAATATTCATATATATATATGATATGAATATTATATGATATGATGATATGAAAATAAAATATCAATATATCAATCAAATTAGAATTTAGAATTCGAAATGAAAAAAAAAAGAATGAATATCGACCGTTACACTATACCAAAGATTACTGTAAAAATGAAGGAGGAGTAAAGGCATATATATATATGTGGGATATATCTATCCGTATTGAATTGCGGATACATCAATGATAGAATCATTTCGTATTGAAACAAATAGGGTTCATCCAATAGAGATGAAATGATAGAATAGAGGGTGGGCAAAAAAATAAAATAGCAGCATACACTTTTTCGATATAGAAATATAGAAATCATTACCTAATGAATTCAATAGTGCCAAGATAAATGAAAGAGGTGGATGGAATTACAACTGGATTCTTGTCTCAAAGGAAAGGGGGATATGGCGAAATTGGTAGACGCTACGGACTTGATTGGATTGAGCCTTGGTATGGAAACCTGCTAAGTGGTAACTTCCAAATTCAGAGAAACCCTGGAACTAAAAAAGGGCAATCCTGAGCCAAATCTTTTTTTTGAGAGAAAAAATGATGGAAAATGAGAATAAAAAGGGATAGGTGCAGAGACTCAATGGAAGCTGTTCTAACGAATGAAATTGACTGCGTTACGTTAGTAGCTAAAAACCTTCTATCGAAATGACAGAAAGGATAACCTTATATGCGCCTAATACGTACGTATACATACTGACATAGCAAACGATTAATCACAACCCAAATCTGATATTGAATTCTATTCTGTATCTCTATATATGAAAATAGAAATATTCTATATAGAATATAGATTCTAGAAATAGATATATATTCTATTATCTTAAGAATTATCTTCAGAATTAGATTAAGAATCTATCTATTTCTTCATTCTATTATTCTAATTATTCTAGAATCTAATAATAGAATACTATTTCTATATTCTTTCTTTCTTATTTCTATTACTCTTAATATGAGTAATATTAAGAGAGTAATAGTATGAGATAAGGACCTATAGAAACCCTCTATTAATTAGAATCATAGAGATCAAAAAATCTATGAAAAATTGAAGAGTTATTGTGAATCAATTCCAATTGAAGCTGAAAAAAGAATCGAATTCGAATATTCAGTGATAAAATGATTCATTCCAGAGTTTGATAGATCTTTTGAAGATTAATCGGACGAGAATAAAGAGAGAGTCCCATTTTACATGTCAATACCGACAACAATGAAATTTATAGTAATAGGAAAATCCGTCGAATTTTTAAATCGTGAGGGTTCAAGTCCCTCTATCCCCAATAAAAAGCCCATTTTACTTCCTCGCTCTTTATTTATCCTCATCCTCTTTCTTTTTTTTTTTTTCATCAGTGGCTCGGTTTAAACAAAATGAAATATCTTTATCATTTCATTCACTCTGTTCTTTCACAAATGGATCCAAATAGAAATACTCGTATCTTCTTCCAATCCAATCCAATCTCATTTGTTTTGTATAGTACGATATGAACATATATGTTCAAGGAATCTCCGTTATTGAATCATTCATAGTCCATATATTTTTCCTTACATTTACAAAAAAAGTCTTCTTTTGGAAGATCTAAGAAATTCAGGGGTTAGGTCCAATTTGTTAAGATTTTATTTTTTAGTTTTTTTTTCATTGACATAGATATAAGTACTCTGCTAGGATGATGCACGGGAAATGGTCGGGATAGCTCAGTTGGTAGAGCAGAGGACTGAAAATCCTCGTGTCACCAGTTCAAATCTGGTTCCTGACACGTGAATAATGTATCGGATAGATATTCATACCTCATACAAATGAAATTAATTCATTGAGACGGATCGGGATAGATATTCTTTACTTTCTTTTTCATTTGTATTTTTTTCCTCTCTGTTCATACTTTTCTTATTCCAAAAGTATGTGAAATTTTCGTATATATCTCAAATCTAATAGCTAAAAAAGATTAGCTAAAAGGATTCAATAAAAGAGTGGAAGGATAGGAATAGAAAGGATGTATTTCAGACACAGTACAAAGAAACTCCGATTCTTATCATTTTGCATTTCTTCATTTCGTCTCTTCTGTCTTTTCTTTCAAATTTCATATTTTTTTTGTCACTCTTGCTCAAGTTACTTTCTGGGATCCCCACTAAGTGATGCGCGCGGTACAAAGTTCATGGTGCAGAATTCTTTTGAGTCATCCTATTTTTTATGCTCATACGAAATGTATATTATATGATATCTTCCCAATTGGGGAATAGCAATGAGAGCCTCTTTTTCTTTTTTTCTTTTAGCCCCTCCCTCCACAATACGAATGAAAGTCCAGTTACTCTGTTTCATCTAAAAGGGGAATGCCAAGATGCTCATTGATTGAAATTGAAATGAAATCTGGAATCGTGTCGTATAAGTAAAAAAGTGGTTTTTTATCAATCAATGAGCATCTTGAATTTCATAGAAATTGGGCGTAATATAATCTTTACGTAAGGGCCAGCCTATCCAACTTTCAGGCATCAAGATACGTTTAAGGCGAGGATGATTCTCATAAGAAATTCCCAACATATCATAAGATTCCCGTTCCTGAAAATCAGCACTTCTCCAAATCCAGAAAAATGACGGGGTTTGAGGATTACTCCTGGGAGCAAATACTTTTATGCATACCTCTTCTGGTTTATCTATACCATACTGTATTTTCGTAAGGTGATACACACTAGCTAAAAATCCGCCTGGTGCTACATCATAGGCACACTGGGAGCGTAAATAATTGTAACCATATACATATGAAATGACAGCAATGGAATCCCAATCCTCGGTTTTTATTTGTAAAGTCTCTATTCCTCGGCAATCAAAGCCTAAAGATCTATGAATTAGCTCATGCTTATAAAGTAAAGACTTATCTTACTTCTCTTTTTTATATTTCATATTGATCTTCTATCTTAGAATTAGAAATAGAATTAGAAATAGAAAGTGAAAGTAAAGAATCTCTTATCTTATAGTAAATGAAGAAATGAAAGAAATTCAATAATTAAGAATTACAAATTGAATTTTCAATTCAATGAAAAAAAAGAAGAAAAAGAAATAAGAAATCTAGTCTATTATTTATATGAAATCTAGTCTATTATTTATATGATATGAAAATAGAGTACTAAAATCGCGTTTTGGAATGAAAAAAAATCCCTAAACCCACTCAACTCTTATCTTAGAATTTAGAATATAAGAATATAGAAGAAGGAACATTGATGTATTTAGGAAAAATGAATTATCCCTACATTATCTTTGAAACAAATTGAAAGAATCTCTTAGGTTTGTTGTTCCGCCAAAAAATGATTAGTCATAGGGCTTCTACAAAGACTTAAGATCAATAAAGAATAGGTCCTAGATCCATGGCGACTTAGGATTGGGTTGGGTCAGGTTGAAGTCTTGAGACAGGATTCTTTCATAAATTGACCGGGATTGGCAAAGCAAAAAAGAGTGTTAAATCTTTGATCATGGACAGGAAAAGAGGAAAAATATCATATGTAATTCATGGTCATGAAAAGAGGAAAAATATCATATGTAATTCATTCATGAAAGTGGATGAAGAGAGATGGGTATTTTATCCGATATTTGACAAATACCAATTCAGTCCGTTGGAATGAATTATTGTGTTTATTTTCTTGTTCCTACTACTACTCAAAATTCGCTACTAAACAAAAATGGAATGTATTAGGGCTATACGGACTCGAACCGTAGACCTTCTCGGTAAAACAGAGAAAACTGATTATTATCGAAATGATTCGAACTGTTTCAAAGACCCAACATGCATTTTGTTGCATTGGGCTCTTTCATCAACTGATGTAAAGATCAGTTAGTCCACCATATTTTTTCTTTAGAGTTAGAGGAAGATAAGAAGATAATGAGATGGCTCCATGTGCTCTGATTCATTATTTGTATCCTGATCTAGGAGCAATACCAAAGTTTTTCAAAGAAGGGTGGCCTTTATTTAGGTCTGCCTTTGGCCTAGATCAACCTAAGTGAAATGCAGTCTCTATCGCTCCGCTGCAAGAGTAAAATATGAGACTTCATACACCTCAAAGCTCATAGGACGAAAAGAGGTTCTTTTGAGATCCTTATACTCATTATGCCTGGCATTGAATGGACTGAGCATTTACCTTACAATGGTAGGTTCTATTTGATTTGGCACCGGAATTCGCACCTGAACCGGATCAAACCAAATTTGTCAGGCTATTTTTCTCTTGTTCTCTCGAATCTACGGAGTAAGACATCGACTTCTCAAAAAGATCAATTATGGTCATTGCATAATGGGCTCCCTTGAAAAACATTGGCGCACGTGTAAACGAGGTGCTCTACCTAACTGAGCTATAGCCCTTGTTATAACCATTTTAACATAGAGACAATTTCTTGTCAAGAAGGATATCCCATAATTCCACATGATAACTCTCTGATCCATTTATGTTTACTGGTAAAAGATTTATATTGCTTAGAAAACATATTTTCCCTATAATCCATCGAAGTGATGGAGACCCTTTTTGTGGTTATAAATGACCTACTTAACCCAGTGGTTAGAGTATTGCTTTCATACGGCGGGAGTCATTGGTTCAAATCCAATAGTAGGTAGAACTTATTAGATACCGGATTCCATGGTATCTAATAAGTTTTTCTACCCATCCTCTTTTTTTCGTTCTATCATCAGATTAATCAAATTAGACTTCATTGTGTTCAATTTGTGGAATCAAGATGTAGTGTGTAGTGTCTAATAAAGAACTCTTTTGATTTTGATTGAATATTGAATGTATTGACTACTAATAGGAAATCACTTTGACAGCTTCTACTCGTGTCCTAGCTCGTCTGAGAGCTAGATTTGCCTCAATTGCTTGTCTCTTACCCTCAGCTCTACTCAAGTTAGCTTCAGCTATTTCAAGAGTTTGTTGAGCTTCTTGTGGATCAATGTCAGTACTAATTTCCGCACCATTTCCTAAAATGGTGATCTCATTATTACTTATTCTAGCGAAACCGCCCATAAGAGCCACCGTTAACCATCGGTCGTTTAGCCGTATTCTCAAAAGACCTATATCTACAGCCGTGGCAATGGGGGCATGGTTTGGTAATATCCCAATTTGTCCACTATTAGTAGATAAAATAATCTCTTTCACTTTGGAATCCCAAATCATTCGATTAGGAGTCAGTACACAAAGATTTAAGGTCATTTCTTCAATTTGCTCTCCTCTTCTAAGTTCATAGCTTTCGCGGTAGCTTCATCGATGTTACCCACCAAATAAAAGGACTGCTCGGGAAGACCGTCTAATTCTCCGGAAAGGATGAATTGAAACCCCCGAATT